TTCTTATTCATCTACTTGATCTTTTGAAAAAAGAATTGGTTGAAATTGAAAATTGACTCATTTAATGAGTAAACGATTGAATTTGATTCGATTGGGTGGTACCAACTAAATCGAGTACTAATTCTCATTTATGTCTTATTGAATTAACCGATCAACTTGCTATCGGACATTTATTTTCGATTCAGTACTATGTACTATTTCCAATTCCAATCAAATTTTTATGAAAATCAATCCTACTACTTCTGGTTCTGCGGTTTCCACACTTGAAGAAAAAAACCTAGGGCGTATCGCTCAAATTATTGGCCCAGTACTAGATGTTGTTTTCCCCCCGGGCAAGATGCCTAATATTTATAACGCTTTGGTAGTTAAAGGTCGCGATACTGTCGGTCAACAAATTAACGTGATTTGTGAGGTACAACAATTATTAGGAAATAATCGAGTTAGAGCTGTAGCTATGAGTGCTACAGATGGTTTGACGAGAGGAATGGAAGTGATTGACACGGGAGCTGCTCTAAGTGTTCCGGTCGGCGGAGCTACTCTCGGGCGAATTTTCAATGTTCTTGGGGAGCCCATTGATAATTTAGGTCCTGTAGATACTCGTACAACATCTCCTATTCATAGATCTGCGCCTGCCTTTATACAGTTAGATACAAAATTATCAATCTTTGAAACGGGGATAAAAGTGGTGGATCTTTTAGCTCCGTATCGACGTGGAGGAAAAATCGGACTATTTGGGGGAGCTGGCGTGGGTAAAACAGTACTTATCATGGAATTGATCAACAACATTGCCAAAGCTCACGGAGGCGTATCTGTATTTGGCGGAGTAGGCGAGCGTACTCGTGAAGGAAATGATCTCTACATGGAAATGAAGGAATCCGGGGTTATTAATGAAAAAAATATTGCAGAATCAAAAGTAGCTCTAGTCTATGGTCAAATGAATGAACCGCCGGGAGCTCGTATGAGAGTCGGTTTGACTGCACTAACCATGGCAGAATATTTCCGGGATGTTAATGAACAAGACGTGCTTCTATTCATTGACAATATCTTTCGTTTCGTCCAAGCAGGGTCAGAAGTATCTGCCTTATTAGGGAGAATGCCTTCCGCAGTGGGTTATCAACCCACCCTTAGTACAGAAATGGGTTCTTTGCAAGAAAGAATTACTTCCACCAAAGAGGGGTCTATAACTTCGATCCAAGCAGTTTATGTACCTGCGGATGATTTGACCGACCCCGCTCCTGCCACGACATTTGCACATTTAGATGCTACTACCGTACTATCAAGAGGATTATCTGCCAAAGGTATTTATCCGGCGGTAGATCCTTTAGATTCAACGTCAACTATGTTACAACCTCGGATCGTTGGCGAGGAACATTATGAAACCGCGCAAAGAGTTAAGCAAACTTTACAACGTTACAAAGAACTTCAGGACATTATAGCTATCCTGGGGTTGGACGAATTATCCGAAGAAGATCGTTTAACTGTAGCAAGAGCACGAAAAATCGAGCGTTTTTTATCACAACCCTTCTTCGTGGCAGAAGTCTTTACCGGCTCTCCAGGGAAATATGTTGGTCTCGCAGAAACAATTAGGGGATTTCAACTGATCCTTTCCGGAGAATTAGACAGTCTTCCCGAGCAGGCCTTTTATTTGGTGGGTAACATCGATGAAGCTACCGCGAAAGCTATGAACTTAGAAGGGGAGAAGAAATGACCTTAAATCTTTGTGTACTGACTCCCAATCGAATTATTTGGGATTCAGAAGTGAAAGAAATCATTTTATCTACTAATAGCGGCCAAATTGGCGTATTACCAAACCACGCCGCTATTGCCACAGCGGTGGATATAGGTCTTTTGAGAATACGCCTCAATGACCAATGGTTAACGGTGGCCCTGATGGGCGGCTTCGCTAGGATAAGTAATAATGAGATCACCATTTTAGGAAATGATGCGGAGATAAGTACTGACATTGATCCGCAAGAAGCTCAACAAGCTCTTGAAATAGCTGAAGCTAATTTGAGTAGAGCTCAGGGTAAGAGACAAGCAATTGAGGCAAATCTAGCTCTCAGACGAGCTAGGACACGAGTAGAGGCTGTGAGTGTTATTTCGTACTAGCCGAAAATACATTACATTAAAATAATAAAAAGAAATTCTTTATTATACACCACGCTTTGATTCCGCTAATTGAAGACAATCAAGTCTAGATGATACAACGAAAAAAAGAAGATGGGTAGAAAAACTTATTAGATACCAGAGTCAATGGTATCTAATAAGTCCTACCTACTATTGGATTTGAACCAATGACTCCCGCCGTATGAAAGCAATACTCTAACCACTGAGTTAAGTAGGTTATTTATCATCAAAAAAAAGAACCCATCGCCTCCGGAATTATAGGTGGAATATTATTTCTAAGCAATACCAATCTGCTAACAGATCAAAGAACTATCAGGGGGGATCCCATCTTGACAAGAAATTATCTATATGTTAAGATATCTATGACAAGGGTTATAGCTCAGTTAGGTAGAGCACCTCGTTTACACGTGCGCCAATGCTTTTCAAGGGAGCCTATTATGCAATGAACATAATTGATCTTATTGAGAAATCGATGTCTTACTCCATAGATTCGAGGGAACAAGAGAACAATAGCCTGACAAATATTAGGTTTGGTCCGATTCGAGTGCGAATTCAGGTGCCAAATCAAATAGAACCCACCGTTGATTTGCTAATTGATAAGGTAAAGACCCAGTTCATTCAATGCTAGGCTTAATGAGTTTAAGGGACTCAAAAGAACCTCTTTTCGTCCTATGAACTTTAAGGTGTATGAAGTCTCATATTTAATTCTTGTAGCAGAGCGGTAGAGATTCCATTTAACTTAGGTTGATCTAGGCCGGAGGCAAACCTAAGTCAAGGTAACCCTTCTTTGAAACACTTTGGTACTGCTCCCAGATCAGAATACAAATGATGAATCACAGAGCACATGGAGCCATCTTATTATCTTTTTGTAAAGAAAAAATATGGTGGACTAACTGATTTTTACATCAATCAGTTGATGAAAGAGCCCAATGCAACAAAATGCATGTTGGGTCTTTGAAACAGTTCGAATCATTTCGATAATAATTAGTTTGATCTGTTTTACCGAGAAGGTCTACGGTTCGAGTCCGTATAGCCCTATTTTGTATAGACATTCTATTTTAGTAGAGTTTTCATTTCCTCATTAATCCTTGTTTATGGGCTGACCAGTTCCTTTGCCCATAGAAATAAAAGCATTACCGTATGCTCATGTGAATACACAGGGGCAGGAAAGAAAATAAAAACAATAATTCATCCCAACGGATCCGATCGCTATTTGTAAAATTGAGGATAAAATATCTATCCTTTTTAATCTTCATGAATGAATTACATATGACTTTTTTCCTGTCCATGATCAAAGAGTTACTAATAAACTTTTGTTTTGGTATATCCAATCCCAGTCAATGAAAATCATGACATGATCCTGACCCAATCAAATCGAATCCTAAGTTACATGGATCTAGTACCTATTTTTTTCTTGGTCTTGTATTTGTAGAAGTCCCCCACTTCGACTAATTGCTTTTTGGCCGAACAACAAACAAATTGGTTGTTTCAAATATAATGCAGAGATAATGAATTGGCCCTTAATGTATCAACGCTCCTTCGTCTATATTCTATGAGTTGGGTTGTTTTGGATATTTGGTCCGCCAAATTGTTCGACAATGTGCGATTCTGTCTATTAGAAGTATCTTATGTAGATTATTTATGATTCCACCGATTCTATCACTCTATGCTATTTTTCATTGGGGAGTGTAAGTTTGCTCCAAAACAAACCCCTTTTTGTAGCGAAACCTAACCCATCGGTTGGTCTTACTAAGTGCTATTGCCGTAAACAGGTATTTTTGTTCGTCCCAAATCGTGGTCTTTCCTTATTATTTAGGACTCGCTTCTTTTTATTTCTGAAAAAAAAAAAACATAGTTATAATACTAAACTAAATATGATATTATTAGTATTATACTATTTTAGTATTTGTATTGAATTCTTTTTTTAGGGAGAACACGAGACTAAAGTAAGAGGGTTTTGTTTGTGTAAGAGCATCCTATATCTACACCATATCTAAATGGAATCTAAATACAAAATATAAGTGGGGTTCCACTGTATGAATCTTTAAACAAGACATGCCCCATAGCAAACAAACTCTAAACTACGTGGTTTGATTTAATCAAAAAAAAAAAAAAATGCTTTTTCGCCTAAGAAGTTCTGGATGATGGATGAATTGAAAATTGCAATTCAAATCGAATAATTCAGCCTATTCCACAAAAAAATAGGAGTACATTTCATTTATGTTTCTGCTTCACGAATATGATATTTTCTGGGCATTTCTAATAATATCAGGTGCTATTCCTATTTTGACATTTGTAATTTCCGGAGTTTTAGCCCCGATTAGCGAAGGACCAGAGAAGCTCTCGAGTTATGAATCAGGTATAGAACCCATGGGAGACGCTTGGTTACAATTCCGAATCCGCTATTACATGTTTGCTCTAGTTTTTGTTGTTTTTGATGTTGAAACGGTCTTTCTTTATCCATGGGCAATGAGCTTTGATGTATTGGGTGTTTCCGTATTTATAGAAGCTTTAATTTTCGTGCTTATCCTAATTGTTGGTTCAGTTTATGCATGGCGAAAAGGAGCATTGGAATGGTCTTAGCTGAATATTCAGACAATCAAAAAAAGAAAAAGGAAGGAAAAGATTCCATTGAGACAGTTATGAATTTGATTGATTTTCCGTTACTTGACCAAACAACCCCCAATTCAGTTATTTCAACTACATCGAATGATCTTTCGAATTGGTCAAGGCTCTCCAGTTTATGGCCTCTTCTTTATGGTACCAGTTGTTGTTTCATTGAATTTGCTTCATTAATAGGCTCACGATTCGACTTTGATCGTTATGGATTAGTACCAAGATCGAGTCCTAGGCAAGCAGACCTAATTTTAACA